TATAAAGCAGTTTAATCGCATTTATCGTCTCTCACTTAGCTCTGATCTGGTGTCGTCGCTCACAGTCCAAGAAGAGTAGTCCTTTCATTGGCTAGCGGGATTACGCTTAATGGGATAGACCGATCATCGCTTCCTTCCTCTACTAGTTTTGGAGTCAAGCCAGCAAAGAAGTAGACTCATTCCTTTTTCACTGGCTAGCATCATAGGGATATTCGACGTTTAATGAGATAGTATAGTTCTAGACTAAAGCTAGCAAAAAACAAGACTGAGGTCGATAGGGGCATTACTAGTAATTGCTAAGGTGCTTTATTAAGTATTAACCACGCTCATCTCCAGTCTCTTTCCAGCCTTTGTGATTTCATATACTATTCCCGTATGCCATATCTCTTATTCAATCTTGCTATACGTCCAAGCTCTCCCCCATCGGTAGTTGGAAGCAGAACTGAGACTGGATGTGACTGAAGGAAAAGGGATATAGGTGTGATAGGAGGGCACGGTTAAACAGGTAAGCGAAGGCTCTCTCTCTCGCTCTGTGGTCTTGTGTGAACTCCTTTCCGCCCATTATTGATCTTCACTCTAAGTGAGCAGGTCAAAGCAGTTGAGGTGATAGCAATAGTAAGCAGGGAAGCAGAAGCAAAAGGTCTTCAAAGAACTTTTGTGTAATAAAGCTTCTTGGTCTCATTTCATTGGTCTCTAAGGCAAAGTCTCGCTTAATCGTTCATCGATCTTTTTCTGTAAGGCCTCGGGCCATCCCCCCACGAATTCCGATTTCTGTTTTTGTTTGTATTAAAGTGTTGGTAGCTTCTAGCCTCGAGCTGGAAAGTCTCATCGGCGGGGGTACTATAGATAGATCATAACTCTCTAATTGAGACTCAATCTATACAATCAATCAATCAGTATGTGCAATATACCGGTCTTTGCGATATGCTCTTTCAAATAGATCACAGATCTTTCCGCTTAGCTGCACTGCTCTCTGAGCTCTTTTGTCCGCTATCGCTTCCTCTAGTACTAGCTCTGATCTCTCTTCAGCAGTTGCAGTACGATTCTTTAATTCATCTCCTGCCCTTTATAGTCGTAATCGCTAGAAACTCTATATCATTGGCAATTGGCATTGGCGTAATCTTTTTTCTCCTGTCGGAAGGGGGTCCTGTCGAAAGCAAGAAAAGGCATTGCAAATGGCGTGCCCTTACTCTAATTCTAAATAAAGCTCTTTTGCGCTCTTGGTCAGGCCTGTAACAAGTATCTAAAAAATGTTTTCTTTTCGGCCTATGGTTCGGTCAAAGCAATGACTTGAGTGAGTAAGGAAGTAGGACCTTTTTACCCCGGCTGTGAGTTATTACTGACCCCTCTCTGTCTCTCCCCCGCGCTGTGAATGAAGTGAGTAATTCGTTGGTGCTTGCCCTTCAGTAAGTAGTTCGGATGGCTGGATACATGCTACGCTCTGCCACGCTTGCCTGACCGCGAGAAGCCTTAGGGTAAAATAATCTTTAACAGCAATTTGAGAGCATCTTTGGAATTTAAAGAAGGGGCTAACCTGACTTTCACTTTCATAAAAAGAGAAAACTGGACTTGCACTTTAAGAAATGGAATTGCGATGAGCCAGAAGTTAGAATATCGCCTAACCACCTGTCTCCGTCTCCCGTAGTTCCCCCCAGAAACATCCGTTTGCCTACTTCTACTCTGGCCGGGGGTAACAGTCTTTTTGAGAACCAAGTGGCCCTTGAGGAAGACCTTCAGAAAACCCCTCTAACTCGGGGAAAGGAATTCAAGCCCATAAAATGAGTCAAGTCTATGATAGGTACCAATAGTCTTTATGGCGCTCTTACCCCTTATGCAAAGCACCAATGACTTCGGTCTTCTGAAAGGGGCTTAGGGCATATCATCAAAGAAAGAATCCCGAGGAAGGGGGTGAAGCTGAGGTTAGAAACGCTTTCTCCCGCTGTTGCTAGTTCTTCCGTTGTTGGTAGTTCCTCAGGTCGGGTTGTTGATTTTTCAGAGCTTTTTCAATTCTTTCAGAACCTTTCGTATGCGCCTATTGGAAGATTTGGGCTACCTCCTCTCTTTCCGATCTCATTCAGATAATAAGCCAGTCCGGTTTATTAGATAGTGAGTGGGTAAGAGAGGTGCTTGGTCTGTCTCCGAATGTGGGCCTAGAAGCATTAGCCGAGTCTCTGAATATTCCCGAGGGTTCTCAGGATGAAGACAGCCTTAAGGTGCTAACGGAGCTTCCACGGTCTCAGTCCATGAAGGTGCTTGCTTTATTGGTTGGCAGCTTGGTTATAGTCGTTATGAAGAATGAAGGAGCACTGCTGCACTTCCACGACATGGGAAAGGATCATGGGGTGAGGAAAAGAAAGAAAAGGTGCAAGGTGAGGAGATATCGAGAGGTAGAATAGGTGAAATGAGTTCAAAGGAATTAGTTAAGACACGCTTCTTTAGCACAGGCCACGGAGTGAAGTTGGAAGGTTCAATGAACTACGCGAAGGGCAAATCTTGGGCG